ATTATAGTGTGTGCTTCCGGAGGGGCACGCATGCAAGAAGGAAGTTTGAGCTTGATGCAAATGGCTAAAATATCTTCTGCTTTATATGATTATCAATCAAATAAAAAGTTATTCTATGTACCAATCCTTACATCTCCTACTACCGGTGGGGTGACAGCTAGTTTTGGTATGTTGGGGGATATCATTATTGCCGAACCCAATGCCTACATTGCGTTTGCGGGTAAAAGAGTAATTGAACAAACATTGAATAAAACAGTACCCGAAGGTTCACAAGCGGCTGAGTATTTATTCCAGAAGGGCTTATTCGATCTAATCGTACCACGTAATCCTTTAAAAAGCGTTCTGAGTGAGTTATTTCAACTCCATACTTTCTTTCCTTTGAATCAAAATTAGAACATTAAGTTCTATTATTTTGAGCAAACAAGTAATTAGTTTATCAGAATCCAAGTCAAAATTAGACGAATGGGGTTTTCTTTGTTGACATAAGATCTAATCGTATAAAGAATCAAAAGTCACAGAAAATCCGCCCCTTTTTCTATATTCCTGATTATTGATCAAGACGCCTCTATCAACAAGATAAAAGATGAAATTCTTTTTTTCGTGAAATTAGGCAAATAAAAAAAATATCCTCTTCTCGTCATATATAATTAAAATCTACAAAATATAGAATTTTTTATCTTTCTATATCTTACGATAATCCTATTTTGACTAAGAATCCCTGCTCCTGCTAGATGGGATTCTAACAAACCCTTCAATATAAATAGAATTAATTTTTAAGAATATAATTAATTTTTAAGAAACTTTTTGCTTAGTAAATGAAATTCGAAGACAAGAGCAAAAAATGAAGAAAAGAATAATAATAATATCTCATCCATATCCTTTCAAATCTTTCATGTAGAAATTAGATCTATACTTAATAGATATTAAGTAATAATAATTCCAATTTCTAATTATCAAATTATAATAAGATATCTTTATATATAATAAGATATCTTTATATTATAAATAATAAATATAAAATATAAATAATAATAAAAGGTACAAATAGTAAATCGAGGTACCCATTCTATGACAACTCTTAACTTTTCCTCTGTTTTGGTGCCTTTAGTAGGCCTAGTCTTTCCGGCAATCGCAATGGCTTCTTTATTTCTTCATGTTCAAAAAAACAAGATTGTTTAGAGCCGATGGGACAAAATCTCATCTATTTTTTTTTTTTCAAAACTGACGCTTGTATCATAACACAGATATCCATTTAGCAAAATATGGTATAAGCGGCTTCCGCCGAAAAACTCTTATGTCTGCAGAAAATGGTATTAGGGGTAAATGTATTCTAGCTATTTTCAAATAGACCCGAATTGACGGATGGCTGAACTGTAAAGTTGGTCTATCTATATGTATGTGGCTATCTTTAGTGAGATCATACGAGGGGTATGTTATTAGTTTAGATCTAACCAATTTAATGAATTACTCCTAAAGGTTCACATCAAACTAGTGCTAGTTGATGCGAGTTACTTCGGAAACAAAAGGACTAAAGTCAAATTCATTTGGGGTATTCTCTCAATTCCAAAAAACGCAACCGGATCAAGTATGAGTTGTCGATCAGAACATATATGGATAGAACCTATAACGGGGGCTCGAAAAACAAGTAATTTCTGCTGGGCTGTTATCCTTTTTTTAGGTTCATTAGGATTCTTGTTGGTTGGAACCTCCAGTTATCTTGGTAGAAATTTGATATCTTTATTTCCGTCTCAGGAAATAGTTTTTTTTCCACAAGGAATTGTGATGTCTTTCTATGGGATCGCGGGTCTTTTTATTAGCTCCTATTTGTGGTGCACAATTTCGTGGAATGTAGGTAGTGGTTATGATCGATTTGATAGAAAAGACGGAATAGTGTGTATCTTTCGGTGGGGATTTCCTGGAAAAAATCGTCGGGTCTTCCTCCGATTTCTTATAAAAGATATTCAGTCCGTCAGAATAGAAGTTAAAGAGGGTATTTATGCTCGTCGTGTCCTTTATATGGATATCAGAGGCCAGGGAGCCATTCCATTGACTCGTACTGATGAGAATTTTACTCCACGGGAAATGGAACAAAAAGCTGCTGAATTGGCCTATTTCTTGCGTGTACCAATTGAAGTATTTTAAGAAATGAGCCAAGAAATCAATGCTTTCTCAGCAGGAGGGTAAAAACGCAAGAATCCTCTTTTTATATAACATAACTTAATTGAGGTTTCTTCAGAACATTCATTCGAGTCAAAGCAGACATATATGCAACAAGTATAAAATAAAACTCTTTTGGGGATCTTTTATATGTATCGAAATATACACAACTCAATTCAATAAAAAATCAGAAACAAATCGAAATATCTCATAATCAACCATTTCGAAATAAGGAAATTCCCCCCTTTTTTACTTGTTGGAATTGAGACTTTAGATTCAGATAGATCATATCTTGTAATTTTTTAGAAGCTTCTTTTTATACTTTTTGTGCTCCTTAATGACC